AGTTACTCTTTTATCAAAAATAGAAGAAATGATAAAAAAAATTATTGAATAATGAAAAAAGAGTTTCTTTTTTGAATGAAGTTACACGACCCAGTTCCTATTATTAGTTTACCCAGGAGTTCTTCAAAAAATAGAATTGGTTGATTGAAATCGTGGGATGAATAGATGTTACAGATTCGCTTTATATGCCTGTTACTTTTTCTTTGTTAGTGCCGTCTATAATGATAGATGAATCTAAAACTTTCATTTCAATTGAAAATTATTCTTTCCATTGGTATTTTGGCCTATCCTACTATTTTGAAAAAATAGAAACTTAGGTAAGTGCTTTAGAACTATATGCATAAAAAAATTGATTTAGCTCCTTCATGCTTACTATAACCAGTTATTTCGGTTTTCTACTAGCGGCTTTAACTATAACGTCAGCTCTATTGATTGGTCTGAGCAAAATACGACTTATTTAAAATTAATATTTGAAAAACAAAATCCATAAAAAGAAATGAAATCAATCATTAGTTACTTAACGCGCCAATTGTCCATTCTTGGTCATTGAGATTCGTGCCAATTCGGATTAATATTTAGGTATAGATATTACCTATTTTTTTCTCCTTTCAAACAAAATGAAATGATTGAAGTTTCTCTATTTGGAATCGTGTTAGGCCTAATTCCTATTACTTTGGCTGGATTATTCGTAACTGCATATTTACAATACAGGCGGGGTGATCAGTTGGACCTTTGATTAATTAACATCTCCTTTTTGAATTGACCTCCTCGTTTACAGGAGGTCAAATTCCGATTGCTGTACAAGTTACTGAATTTATTTCACGATCTAAGAAAGAAAAAAATCACGCTCTGTAGGATTTGAACCTACGACATCGGGTTTTGGAGACCCACGTTCTACCGAACTGAACTAAGAGCGCTTTCTAGATAAGACCCTAAAGAAAAGGATTCTCTTTTGTTTTGAATCGATCTCAACGGATCCCTCGTTACTGCTCTTTTGTATTTTTTGTCTTTTGAACAGTAATAAGTAGGGATGACAGGATTTGAACCCGTGACATTTTGTACCCAAAACAAACGCGCTACCAAGCTGCGCTACATCCCTTCAATTTCTCTACAGTGTCATTGTAGAGAATTCCTGTCTTGTTTTCCACATTGTTATTTTCTCCACAGATATACATAAAATTTATGCCCATTTCGTCTTTTTGGTTTCATTTAACATATAAATAATAGTAAAAGACTTGTATACATATGAAATACAGAACCCACCGTAAAAGTATAATATATAAATTATTTAGGAAATACTCGGTAAGTAGGGGGTATTTTTTTCTGTTTTAATAAAAGAAAAATATGATTTATTTAATAGATTATTGTATAATTCAATTAGGGATTCTGTGTACAACTAGAAGAGGTCCTTAACTACATATCTGATCATATATGCATTATTTTTATGTATTACAATAAAAGAAGGAGGGTTTTGAATGCGAGATCTAAAAACATATCTCTCCGTGGCACCAGTTCTAAGCACGTTATGGTTTGGAGCTTTAGCGGGTTTATTGATAGAGATTAATCGTTTTTTTCCGGATGCGTTGACATTCCCCTTTTTTCATTCTAGTTATTGACATGGAAAGGAATTAAAAAGATTAAAGATACAATCAAATATTTGTGACTAATCCCCCCCTCTTTTCTCTTTTTTCCCTTTTTAGAATTTAGAATAAGGGAGGAAAGAGAAAGAATCAAAACGGATTCAATGTCTGTGAGACTCAGATTCAAGTTTGAATTACATGAATATCGGAATGGGGTAGAATAGAAATGTGGGTCTAAGGCAAGAGTATTTTACAACTGTATTTCAATTTGTAAATAGAGTTTAGAAATCATTGTATTATTTACATTTTCTACGATTTTCATTACTTTATTGATTATTGATCTTTTAGATTTGAAGTGAGTAACTTATATTTTTTCCTGCCTTTCTTCTTCGTTTCAAATTGAAAATAGAAGAGTTGAGTAAATCAAAAATTAAAAGGAGGTTCATGGCCAAGGGTAAAGATGTCCGACTAAGGGTAATTTTGGAATGTACCGCTTGTGTCCGAAACGGTGCTAATAAGAGTAAGAGATCGATGGGCATTTCCAGATATATTACTCAAAAGAACCGACAGAATACGCCTAATCGATTAGAATTGAGAAAATTCTGTCGCTATTGTTCCAAACATACCATTCATGGGGAGATAAAAAAATAGAGTACCTCCTTTCAAGGAAATAGAAAAAATAACATTATATATAACTATAACATATATAAAAAAATCCTATTTCTGAATTCTAATTCATTTTAACCAAAATAGGATTTTCTGGATAAGGAATAAACAAACAAACCATGGATAAATCCAAGCGACCTTTTCTTAAATCCAAGAGAACTTTTCGTAAGCGTTTGCCCCCGATTGAATCGGGGGATCGAATTGATTATAGAAACATGAGTTTAATTAGTCGGTTTATTAGTGAACAAGGAAAAATATTATCTAGACGGGTGAATAGATTGACCTTGAAACAACAACGATTAATTACTACTGCCATAAAACAAGCTCGTATTTTATCTTTGTTACCCTTTCTCAATAATGAGAAACAATTTGAAAGAACCGAGTCGGCCCCCAGAACTACTGGTCTTAGAACTAGTAATAACTAGCCGCCTTACTCTTTCTTCACTAAAATTATAATTCCAACCCTCCTTTGAGTTCGGATTGGTATTTTTTTTGCTCGAAAGATCCGAGAATCTAGATTGAATTATCGTGTCGTAATATAAATACTAAATCGGAAAAGAATAAACTTTTTTATTGAACGTGTTTATTCATTTTGAATATTTTAAAATATTTACTCATAGTAATTTTTATTCTATCCTCCCGGAGTTCATTCTCCGGGGAACTCCGTTTAAATTATTCCGGTGGATTCTACTTCGTTTATGATCTCATTGGAAATCATGTAAAGAGAATTCCTATTGAATATAGCTATTTGTGCAAGTATTTTACGATTAAGAAGCAACTGTTTATTATATAGATCGTGTATTAATCTACTATAACTATAAGTTACTCTATTTTCGCGAATTACTGCGTTTATTCGAGTGATCCACAAACGACGAAAATTTCGCTTTTGCCTATCCCTATCCCGATGAGCCGAAACCAAAGCTCTTATTTTCTGTTGAGTAATAGTTCGAGTAAGTCTTGAATGAGCTCCTCGAAAGCTTGATGCAAATAAACGAATTTTTGTTCTACGTCTCCGAGCTACATATCCCCGTTTAATTCTAGTCATTGAATAAATGAACCTTTGATGAATAACTAATTGATTTCCGTTCTTTCAGTTATTCTTTTCCCCTTTCCTAGTCTTTTAATAACAAAACGGATTTTTCCAATGTATAAAATTAAAATTCCAATGGCTTTGGCTACTATAACCTCCCCGACCACGATTTTTTTAGATATTTCACTGCGAAATACGAAATTGTCTTCTGTTAGGTGTCTAAAAATAGAGTAAATAAAAAAATAAAAGTGGGTTCCATCGTTTTTATGGTTACTTCTTAAACGGTGAGGTCTTTTCTATACACCGGAGCCTTTACTTTATGTTATTGGGAACTTGTATAGTTCCCACTCTTTGGCTCTACCCATGAATTATCCAGTAAAGTAATAGGTCTTTCACAATGAGATCTACCTATACAGTAACGGTATTTAATTATGAAAGTTAGCTGGGTAGCTGACCCTGTTAGTCCGTTCTTGCCAAAGTGGGGACCTAATCTTTTTGTTTTTAAAATAAGATTTCTTCCGCTTAATGGATAACCGTTTGCTATCAATGGAGAATTGAGGTGATTGGATTTGCACCAACGAAAACCATAAATTTCATACACAATGAAGAGATATGATAGATTTTTTTATATTTTATTTTTTATATATTTTATATAGTGGATGAAATTCCTTCTTCCATTCTATCCTATTCAGCGGTACTGATCCTTGATACTGTAAAAGCAGTTTTCTTTTTTTGTGCCAGCTCACGATCTAAACGAGTCGCACATACACCCTAGTACATGTTCCTCGGCGCTGAGGGCATCCCCGAAGCGCAGGGGATTTGGTGACATTTTTTATTGGCTGTCTTGTATTTCTAATAAGTTGTTTAATCGTTGGCATGTTGAATCATATACATAATGAATGGGCTGGTTTAGATTAATCCTAACCGGATGATTTGATTATGAATTACTTATATTTAAAAGAATTAAGAACCTCGGAGATTAAATTTCATGCATGGATTTGCGTGAAATCCATGTATGTTACATTATTTTCATTCAACTGCTACAAGATCAATAATTCCATAAGCTTGTGCTTCTGTTGCTGACATAAAAACATCTCTTTCCATGTCTTCGGATACAACCCATAATGGTTTACCCGTTCTTTGTACATAAACCCTTGTGATGGTTTCACGCAGTTTCAGCAGTTCTTCCGCTTCCAAGATAAATTCTCCCACTTGTGTCTCATAAAAACCACTAGCAGGTTGATGGATCATTACCCTGATGATCATAATAAAAGGTTTCTTTATCTCGCATGATGAAGCGAAGAGAAAAGAAAAATAAGAATAGATAGAATTGAACAACCGTACAGGCATAATTTGTGCATTGCATACGGCTCTACAATAAAATTGACCCTTACCCTTGAAGAAAGAAAATCTATCAGACTTGGGGCAGATAGGTAAATGTAGGTAAATGATCAAAAAGCCATCCTTCCTTTGAGAGGATTTCCAAAATACTATGACGGCTCCGTTGCTGTATATATTTATTTAATTTTGTTGTCTGTGATTCAGCAATCCCAAAGTTTCTTTTTGATTCAATATCTTGTTTTTCGCGCTCTTTCATAACAAAAAGAGTCTCCCGGTGTGAAAACAAAAAAAGTTTGTGACGCTGAACTGGACTCCCGATAGATAAGAGAAAATCGGAAATCTTTTTTATCTCATACTACTCTCTCGATACATAATCTAACGTT